CACTACTGTCAAACTTCTTAATAGCATTATCGATTAAAAATGTCTTTTCTAGCATTTGACCGCGTACGATTGAAGGCTTTAGCCGCACACTTGAACGATAACCCAGAAAGTCAAGGGAATGATTGGATAATTGGTTTATATAAATCCTTCCTGGTTGAGACCACAGGTCAAAATAAGATTTCCAGAAATTGACAAAGTAATATTTCCATTTATTCATCAAAAGAAACGTCCCTTTTGAAGCAAGAATTGATTTTCCTTGATACCTAACATAATGCATGAAAGAATCTTTGAATAACCATAAATTCGCTTGAAAAGCCCTGGCAAAGACTTCTGCAAGATGCTCTATTTTTCCATAGAAATATATTCGTTCAATAAGGGCTCCAGAAGATGTTGATCGTAAGTGAGAAGATTGGTTACGGAGAAAGAGGAAGCCAGATTCATATTCACATACATAAGAAGTATATAGGAAGAAGAATAGTCTGTGATTTCTTTTTGAAAAAGAAGAACTCGCTTTCTTTGAATTTGAAGTAATAAGACTATCCCAATTATGACACTCATGGAGAAAGAATCTTAATAAATGCAAAGAGGAAGCATCTTTTATCCAATAACGAAGAACCTGAACCAAGATTTCCAGATGAGCTGGGTAAGGTATTAGTATATCTAATACATAATTTAAATGTGAAAAGCTGTCCTCTAAAAAAGAAAATATTGAATGAATTGATCGTAAATTATCGGATTTAACTACCCCTTTCCTTTCTAGGGAAGATATTAATCGCAGAGACAATGGAATTTCCATAATGGTTGAAGAAACCTCTGACATTACTTGCGAATAAAAATTCTTGTTGTGCCCCAAAAGTTTAGAATCATTAACAGAAAGAATCAAATGATTCTGTTGATACATTCGAATGATTAAACGTTTCACAATTAGTAAACTGGATTTATTGTCATAACCTGCATTTTCCAACAAAATCGATCCATTTAAACCATGATCATGAGCAAGTACATAAATATACTCCTGAAAGATAAGTGGATATAAGAAGTAGTGAGATCTATCTAGCCCTAAATAGCTTTGGAATTTATCCATTTGAAATTCTATTTAAATGAAAGGTAGAGGATTTTGGGGGTTATAAATATACATAGTGCGATACCGTCAAAACAAGGTATTATAATACAAACCGAATAGATACCTCGGATACAGATAAACTTATAAACAGATTCTCTATCTTCTCTTTTTCCATTTCAATTTAAGTATTTATGTTCGTTTTCATTATAGGATAACAAGATGATTAGAAATCCTTTACTTTTTTTCAACCCAATCGCTCTTTTGATTTTGGAAATTTTTTTATCAATATACTGTTTCTTATACACATACTTCTCCATTATGGAATGGAGAGTGGTAATATTTAGGATTCATTAAAAAATCAAGAATACATTCCTGGGAGAAAGCCTTCCCGTATTGGGCACTAATCTTTTTTTAACGTCTAATTAGATCGGGTAATCATTCAAATTAAGAACGGAAGCTCGTTGCTTTTTCTTTCCCTATAATCAAAATGAAATTAATTGAAGCCGTGGGGCCCTATCCATTTATTAATTCGACCCAACTTTAAATTGACTTCGATTTGCTCCCTTTGAATAAAATAATTTAAATGAAGGCTTTGTATCGAGCCGGAAAGAATAAAATCTTCTCAGAACTCTTAATTGATACGACATGCTATTTTTTCCGTTCATTCCCTTTCAGGATCAGTCGTGGTCTTCCAAACTTTACCGATGGTATGGACGAATCCCTCGCTTCATCTAAATGTGTAAAAGATTCTAGCCGCACTTAAAAGCCGAGTACTCTACCGTTGAGTTAGCAACCCAAATAGAAAAGGGTATGTAGATACAATCAGAATAAAACAAAATGATTAAATCAAAGCATTTATCTACGAAATAAAAAAAAATAGAAAAAAATTTTCTAATCTATTTGGAACATAAAAATGACTAAATTAGATGAAAAAATAAAAAATTTCCCGATCAAAAAAAGAAAGAAATGTAAAAAATGCTCGACCATCCGCTATTTCTATGTTATCCACTTTTTAATCAAAAATCCGAGTAGCAAAGCTAATCCAACGAACCCATCATTTGAATCAACAGGTAAAAAATAAAACCTATGGGACGGAAATCAATAGAGCTGCTTATCACGATGAATTATATTTGTTCGATACAATATTGTCAATATAAAGGTTAATAAAAGAATACGATGAAAAAATACAAGAACTAAAATTGAAATAATAGTAAAAAAACTTGTGTTGGATTGGCACTGCATATGCATATATACTAAAATTTTTAGTTTAGATGAAGAAGAAATAAAGAAAAAGTAGAAAAAGGATTTATGAAATCAATAGTGTATTGAATACATATATAATAAGTCGAATAAAGAACTTCGATTCCTTGTTTCTTACTTGGTATTAGAGTTCGAATGAAAACCACCCGATTGCAGGTAATGCCAGAATTTTCTATTTTGTAAGTATCCATCAAAAAAGGTTTCTTTATAAAAAGATTCTATAAAAGCAATGATAAATAGATACGAATAGAGCAAGAAAAGAAGGAAATAAAAAAACATAGTATAGAAAAGATATCCAAAATGATATAGAAATCACTATCCTATCCTTAGTTTTTATTTCCTTAATTTAATTGAATTTCGTTTGATTAGGGCAAAGTGCCTTAAAAACCTCTGCCTTTTTTAAAATATCCTGAACAGTTCCTGTAGGCTGAGCGCCTTTTTCAAGGAAATAGAGAATAGCGGGAACGTTTAAATAAGTTTGATTCTTGATAGGATCATAAAAACCCACTTTCCGAAGATCTCTTCCTTCTCTTCGAGATCGAACATCAATTGCAACGATTCGATAGACGGCTCATCGGGATAGATGTAGATGAAAAAGAACCCCCCCCCCCCTAGAACCGTATAAGAAGTTTTCTCCTCGTACGGCTCGATAAAAAATGATTCGAGGTTTTGTCTATGGATAAAATTAGAATAAATAGGAAAGGAATCCGTAAAATCAATTAGTCTATAATTTAACTCATAGTCATTTTTATTTAGCTTCCTTCCTGAAAAAATCATTTGTACTCATAACTCAAGTTCAATAATTCTCAAATATCTTAAATAAATAAAGATTTTTCTTTTTTTGAGTGGTCTTTAACCCCCCTTTTTCGTCTCGTTTAAAATATCTTTGGATTCTTTATTTGGATCCGTGAGACAATTGAAGTGGTGTTTCCTTGTTCTGGGATCCTTTATCTTGGTTTTAAATCATTGGGTTTAGACATTACTTCGGTGCTTCTTAATCCTTTCAAAATGGTAGCAACATACCCCTTTTGTGATTTCTTTCTATCAAAGAATAATACCGATGGTTGATTCGTGCGCGATACACTGTGGATCGAAAAAGTTTTAGCCGTTCCAACAAATTTTTGTGAATTGAAAATTTGCTCGAATCGGGTCCTTTCGATTTCTATATCAAAGATATACTTACGAAGTTGTTCCAATTTATTGATTGGCATTAACCCTAGATCGTTGCCCCTGAGAAATTAATCAATACTTTCTACTCGAGCTCCATCACGAACTATTTACATTACAACCCAATAAAAAAAAGAAGGGTTCTAGTAGAATAGAAAAACGACGTCGAGCCAAGAGCACCTTCATTCCTATATAAAATGGTGGATGTAAGAATAAGAATCCACACCGGATCGTGTCCTTCAAGTCGCACGTTGCTTTCTACCACATCGTTTTAAACGAAGTTTTACCATAACATTCCTCTAATTTGGAACCAGTATGGAATTGATTCAATTATGGAATCATGAATAGTCATTGGTTCAGTCGGTACAGAGACATAGTCATTTCTATTCTTTTTTCTTATCGACATAGACAAGAAATCTTTTTCTGAAGAAATATTAGCAATACCCCGGCTTTTTTGTATGAATGGAACTTTTTCTATAAATCTCTATATCAAAAAAAAGTCTAACAGAAATATCCAGAAATCTAAATATAGAAATCACATAACTAACAGAAATCAAACGGATAAAGAAATTCTATTTGACTCTGCCTCTTCAAGTGACTCAATAAGATAGACTAACCCATTCCAACTTCCCAAAACTTCCCAAAGATTCAATCCATAAAGAATCATTACAAATCTTTATACTTGAAAAAGTTTCTTACTTCTACATCATTATTTGAGCCAAGTTTTACAGTAAAGACTCCATTTAATTATCATAAGAAAGATCATTTTCTGTTTCTTTTCGAATGGAATTGTCAATGATGTAAAGCAAATACTCTAAATAGATCGAACAATAACAAGAAATATCATTGTTAAATATTTCAATTTTAATATTTTAGGGATGCAAATGATTTTTCACAAAAATAGAAAGACTTTTTGTCACTGAAATAGGATAACAATACATACCTATAGGCGAAGCACTTCCTCTTTTATATGTATTTTCATATTTTGTTTAACCTGAGGTTAAGTAATCTTTCTACAGATCTATGTCCCATCTTATCTTTATCTGGATCACAAAAGGGTTTAGTTACTTTTGCATGTTATTTGAACTCGATTTAGTTCAGTTTGTGAAAAATCCAGATATGATTCCGAAAAGAATCATTCAAAATCAAAAAAGAAAGAGGAATAATATTCTATCCAATATTAGACCTTGAAACAGAACCTTGTTGAACAAAAAAAGAAGTATTCGGATACAAGGGATATGCTCTGGGACGGAAGGATTCGAACCTCCGAATAGCGGGATCAAAACCCGTTGCCTTACCGCTTGGCTACGCCCCATTTCTATTTTTATTGGACCTAATACTAATAAAGAATAATATTGGTATTAAGTGTTCGTCAATTCCAGCTAACTATCTATAGAAAATCTTTCTTCTTTATAGAATTGATTATAGATTCATTGCTAGGATTTTGACATGTGTATATCTAGAATTCAACTGAATTTATTGATCATTACATATAATTCAATTAAGATATTGTATGAAAGTATGATTTCTTCTATTCTCCTTTGAGAATTGGAGGATTTTTGATTGAGTGGAAAAAGAAAGATTTTTTTGTCTACCTTACTTTCTTCATTTTTCCTTATATCAATAACTCAATCAAAATGCAATTATCTCGACGAAAAAAAATGTCTGTTATGCTTAATATCTTTAGTTTGATCTGTCTTAATTCTGCCCTTTATCCGAGTAGTCTTTTCTTCGCCAAATTGCCCGAAGCCTATGCTTTTTTGAATCCAATAGTAGATGTTATGCCAGTCATACCCCTGTTCTTTTTTCTTTTAGCCTTTGTTTGGCAAGCTGCTGTAAGTTTTCGATAAGATCTTTAATAGTATCCTAGAAAATTCATGATTTATTCGAAAAAAATGATAACAATTGATAAGATCAAATAAGTCTGACAGTATGAACCTTCAATTCAAACATTGAAATTCTCGGATAGCCGCGAGAAATTCGGCTCGCCCCATTTCCCGATTTGAATCCCTTTTTTGGCGAAAGGCCTTATTGGCTTAGGGTCGCTTATAATATCTAATTGTGGGTATGAAAGTGATTTGTGGTAATCAAAGACGCTTATTAAAAATTTCAACTTCATTTGAATTTCTGAACATTCTTTTCTATTTATATAATTCATTTCTTGGTGTCAAAATAGGATATGTGATATAAAAATGGAGGATCTATTATCTTTTCTTTTCTCGTTTTTCTTTTTCAAAAAATGATCTTGGAGGTTGTGTAATGCTTACTCTCAAACTTTTCGTTTACACAGTAGTAATATTCTTTGTTTCTCTCTTCATCTTTGGATTCCTATCCAATGATCCAGGACGTAATCCTGGACGTGAAGAATAAAATAAAATTTTCGTTTTTCTTGCTTGATTTTACAATTTTCTTAATATTTTCTTTTAGCTATTCCACACATTTAACTAGGAAAAAAATAAGCAGGGGTTTGCTAAATTTGAAATAAAAAAATAGAAAGTCATCAACGGAAACGGAAAGAGAGGGATTCGAACCCTCGGTACGAATAACTCGTACAACGGATTAGCAATCCGCCGCTTTCGTCCACTCAGCCATCTCTCCCAATTTAAAAAGATAATTACTATGTTATATTACACATCACGTAAGGATTAAACAAAGTATTTCTTTCACATTCTTTATCGCGTTATTATATAATTAGCAATTTCATTTAGATGCTCGAAAGATCCAAATAGAAAGATAAATAAAGAAGACCTTCTTGCTTTTATTTTGTTCGAAGTGCTCTTTTGGCCTGGCCCGGTCAATACCCAGCCGGGCCTTTTTTTGTTCCAAAAAATTGACTTTCTTTTTTATTTATAGGCAACATACTCTAAATAGCCAATTTGGTATCTGTGTAAAAATTTCCGTTCTGGGGTTTACATATACTTATCATTTTTGTTATAATGGAAATTGAGAAGGATTTTTGATTCAAAACAATCAATTAAGTATGTATCAATTTGTATTTTCTTATGTCATTAGGCAAACCAAATTTGAGATTCAAATCCAAGAATCATTCACGAATTCTCAGTCAACGAATAGTTAATGGTTCCCGTTTGTCATCAATTTTGGTTTTTTTAAGTGAAAATAGACGTTTTCTTTTTCAATAGAAAAATGAGGGGAAGCTTTTTGGCATTGTGTGTTTTGAGATACTATACAATCAATCGAAGGGGTAGATCAAATACAATCAAAAGGGGAAAAAGGGTTTCTTTTCTAATTTTTCTCAATTTAGAAAAAGGATTAAAAAGGGATGCAAGTACAATAAACTAAAATTTAGTAATCCAACCCCAAAAAGGAAATTTTGATCCTATTGTGTATCGTTTTGGCGGCATGGCCGAGTGGTAAGGCGGGGGACTGCAAATCCTTTTTCCCCAGTTCAAATCCGGGTGCCGCCTCATCAACAAACGAATCGAAATCTCTTATTCTGTTCTGTTGATATAACTCAACCAAATTTTACCCAGCAGAATAAGGGGACTGTTAATACTTGGTTGATTCTAAACATCCGTTCTGGGGATTTTGTAAAGAAATCTTTGAATACAAAATGAAAAGAATCCAAAATGAAAAGAAAGATTCTAATGGTCGAAGCAAGATTTCCCGATTCCTTTCTACTACTAATGTAATGTCTAGTCTTGATTGGATAGCCGGCAGATCCTTTAATTACTAGTTGGGGGAAGTTCTTTCTATACTGTAATTTACATATATAGACTCGCGAGAATCTCTGAGTGTTCAGGCATTCAATCACTATTAGATTGAGATGGATAATTTACTTTTTTCTAGAAAAGAAAAAGCGGAAAAAATTTTTTTTGAAACCCCTCGTCAATAGTATAATATACTATCTCTCAACTCCTTCAGAGAGACAATCGGGAAAGGGTACGTATTAGATCAAATAGGAAAAAGTTTGTAATAGATAGCAATTGATCTATTTTTACTTTGAAGGGCAAGAAAAAAGGAATGGACCCTCTTATTTTATTACTAGATGTTCCATTAGTAACATTCCTTTGTAGTGTGATTGTTTATTTTACTTGTGTTTAGTCTTTCCCGATTAGAAATAGAATTTTTTGAAATGTATTGATTTGATTGGTTCATCAATAGTGTTCAGCCAGAATCCCTTTTTGACTATGGACCATTGATTCTACTATTATTAGTGAGCAATAATGGAATAATTCTATCATATAGATAAGGGACATAATTCACATGGATATAGTAAGTCTCGCTTGGGCTGCTTTAATGGTAGTCTTTACATTTTCCCTTTCACTCGTAGTATGGGGAAGAAGTGGACTTTAGAAGCACTCCTAATTTAGTTGAGGAATGAAACGGTATCAATTGTTTTATAGATCGTTCTGCAACGCATTTTTGATTTGAATTGAAAAAAAGATCTTCATTTCGAAATTCCATTGGATTCTAGTGGATAAATGTATTCTATAACAACAAAAAACAACAAAACAATTATTTCAGATTCATCGGAATAAACAGATGTATCAAAGAAATAGAATTGGATCCTACGTCAATTCCATATATGGATTAATAACTACATATATTGAAGATAGAAGCTAATATAGTATACCAACTTTATTAGAAACAATTTGATACGCTACTATAACACTAATAGAGAGTATGGTAAGTAAGAAATGAATTTCTTACTTACCATACTCTCGGATCTCATAGAATACCGACGATTATAGCCTGTTGATTTCATTTAAGACGAAAAAATAGAATACTTTTCATTTGATTTCTTCAACTATTGATAAGAATTCAGAAGTCAAGTTTCATTTAAAGTAATTAATCATTTTGACTGACTGTTTTTACGTAAATTATAAGTAGAAAAGCAGTAGGAACTAAAATGAACAGTGCAGTAGCAATAAATGCAAGAATATTTACTTCCATAATCTCATCGTTTTTTTATTTCACAATAACTCGGGATTTAATCCCATAGAGATGATAAATCTTTCACCTGTCAATTCAATGAATGCATTACCTATCGATGATCTTGAATCGGATCATGAATAACAATATCTGAGCTATTAAATTAATTCGTCGTCGAGAATTGAATAGTATAACATACGAACATCTTTTATCCATACCGAATCCAAGATTGGATTCCCGGACCAATCAAAAATTCCTTTACTTTATTTATCCTTCTTTTCTGTTCTTTCTTTTCTATAACCTACCTTAGGTCTTCTTTATAAAACCATCAAACGAAACGAAATCTAACCACCCGTCCGAACTACAAAACTCCAACAAACAATACAAGCGAAGTGGAAAAATAGAGTAATTAGGTTCTAAATTTTAATGATCTAAATTTCTTTGGAAGACAAAGAAGTATGAGAAAGATGAGTCGCGGGAGAAAAGATGGAATATTCTATCAACTTAACTAGTTTAGTTATTTTGATTTTAGTTTAGGGTTTGTTCTTTCTTCGACAGAATCCTGAAAAAAAGAAGGGAAACCCCTTCGGAATTCAATTATGCTCCCTGTCCCTTCTTTCACAGAAAATGGAGAGGCGAATTGATGTACTTATTGGATCCGTCGGGACTGACGGGGCTCGAACCCGCAACGTCCGCCTTGACAGGGCGGTGCTCTTGCCTATTGAACTACAATCCCAGGGAAATAAGAAGAGATCTAGCAGAAATTTTGGACTCTTTTTTATTCTCTCGTATCAGGTATTTCTTAAGAACAAGAGTGTTCTACCATCTGATAGTAGATTGACAAATTGTTGGGCCGAGCTGGATTTGAACCAGCGTAGACATATTGTCAACGAATTTACAGTCCGTCCCCATTAACCACTCGGGCATCGACCCAACGCCTAATTCATTTTAGACGTTCCATAATCAACTTCCTTTCGTCTCCCAGGCAGATTTGACAAATACATATCACTTGATCTAAAATACAAAGTCCCACTGAGTAGACTATTAGAAGGACTTGACAAATATGGATCACTTGATAGAAAATCCCACTCCTATAGTCTTGAGTCTTGGTACACCCCTAGAGGGACTTGAACCCTCGTTTTCTCCGTGAAAGAGAGAGGTCGTAACCACTGGACCATAGGGGCCTATGGCCATCTTGATTCATAAATCAACTAGAAATAATAGGTCCCGGCCACCTTTAGGAAATAAAAAAGCACTAGAAATACAATAGGTAATAAGAAAAATACCATAGGTAATTAATGCCTAAGGCCACCTTAACTTAATATAACTCAGGCCGAGAGCCCCCCTTTAGGAGATGAATCAAACCGAAAAACTCGTTAACTATTCTGGAGGTTAATGGTAATCAACCTTTACCATTAAATTACAACCTTGAAACTTGATTTCATTGGTCTTTCTCGTCTTTCTCTCTCTCATTCACAAAGGGTTCTGCGTTGGATCCAATCTCCTTTACTCTCCAGTGGATTCAAGGTGCTTTACCAAAATAGGATTTGACCACTTAAATTATATTGCGCCCTAAGGCATACTGTCAATTGACGACAGGACAGGAGGGCAATATAA